AAAGTTATATACAAATCACTACCCTCTTTTTTGTATTTCCTTAATTTATTTCCTTAATTGAATTTCGATTGATTAGGACAAAGTTCCTTAAAAACCTCTGCATTCTTTAAAATATCCTGAACAGTTTCTGTAGGTTGAGCCCCTTTTTCAAGGAAATATAAAATAGCAGGAACATTTAAATAAGTTTGATTCTTTATCGGATCATAAAAACCCACTTTCTGAATATCTTTTCCTTCTCTTCGGGATCGAACATCAATTGCAACGATTCGATAGACGGCTCATTGGGATAGATGGAAATGAACAACACCCCCCCTAGAAACGTATAGGAAGCTTTCTCCTCGTACGGCTCGAGAAAAATGATTGATTCGAAGTTTTGTCTCTCTATGGAATTCTAAATGACAACTGGATCCATAAAATGATCAAAGCAATTAAAGATGGAAGTCTTTTTTTCTTCGTTCTTCCTTAAAATGAAAAAGAAACCATTCGTACTCTCATAACTCAAGTTGTATAACTTTCAAACAGTTCAAAGGAAAATCTTTCGACAATTTCATTTATTGAGCGGTCTTTCCTCCTTTTGTGTTTGTCTCGTTTAAAATCGGATTCTTCAGTCTGATCCAGTTATTAAGACAATTAAAAAGGTGTTTCCTTGTTCTGGGATCCTTTATCTTTGTTTTATTTTAAATCATTGGGTTTAGACATTACTTCGGTGCTTTTTAATCCTTTCAAAATGGCAGCAACATACCCTTTTTGCGATTTCTATGAAAGAATCCTACAAGATGATGGATTTCCTCGTGAAACACTTTGGATCGAAAAAGTTTAATCAATTCCAATAAATTTTTTAATTGGAAACTTTCTCGAATTGGATTCTTTCGATTTCCATACCTAAGATATATTTACGAAGTTGTTTCAATTTTTTTATTGATTGGCATTAACCCTAGACCCTTGCCCCGAGAAATAACTTAATACTTTCTACTCGAGCTCCATCATGGACTATTTACATTCTAAGACAACAAAAAACGAGGGGTTCTAGTGAAACAGAACCAATGATGTCGAGCTAAGAGCACCTTCATTCCTACAAAAAATGGTGGATGTACAAATCCACAACGGATCGTGTCCTTCAAGTCGCACGTTGCTTTCTACCACATCGTTTCAAACGAAGTTTTACCATAACATTCCTCTAAGAACCGGTATGGAATTGATTCAATTATGGAATCATGAATAGTCATTGGTTGGGCTGATGTATAAACACCATAATCTATAGTATTTTCTATAGATTATGGTGGATAAATATTTTTATGAAGAAGTCTTAGTAAGACCCCATCGCTAATATTAATTTGTCTAACCTTATAATATTTATAATATTAATTAATAAATATATATGATAAATAATTTTTTTATAGAAATAATATTATATAAATAATAATAAATAAGACGAATAAACGAATTTTTTTTTATTCTGCATCTTCACGTGACTTATTAATAGGAGAGAAAGATTCAACTTCTAAGGAATGATTAAAACTATTTATCTTTCGAAATTTCGAATAAATTTGGAAAGTTCCCCTTTCGACATCATTATTCCAAGAAAATTTGATAGTTAAAAATAACTTTTGATCATCTTAGGAAAAAAGATAAGTCTTTTTTTTTTTTCATCTGATTGATAAAATCCAAAGAATGGGTAGGTTTTCGTATCTATCAATTCGATCAAATAGACTGAGCAATTGTCATCGTTTATAGATATTGAAATGAACGCCTTCCCATTACTGATTAACTCCTATCTACCCCATTCTATGGGACTGATGCAGCATAAATAAAAAAAAAGAAGGGGGCGCCCTAGTCTTTTTTATTTTTACGAAATGCAAGCTGTCTAGGCACAAAGCCAAACAAGTACAGATTAAGTCCAGTTTTTGCTCCTTTTTTCTATTTTAGCCTACCTCATTGATTAAGAATTAAGAGACTTAGTGAATTTAATTATTACCAAAAACCTCCTCTTGGCGAAAAGTAAAGAAATCTACAAAAACGAAAATGGAATCTAATTCGGCTAATTTAGGAGGTAGAGAATACGTGATAGGGAATATGGATTCTTTCGCATCTTGATTCCGTTTTTGCAAAAAACAAAACGATTCATCGAAGAAAAAAATAAGAAACAACAATCACATTCCAGCTAACATTTCGATTTTAAACAGAACATTGTTAAAAAAGCTATCTATATTGTCAGAGAATATATATGTTCTGGGACGGAAGGATTCGAACCTCCGAATAGCGGGACCAAAACCCGTTGCCTTACCACTTGGCCACGCCCCATTTATATTTTTATGCGATACTAATAAAGTATATTGCTGGTTTTGTTTGTTTGTCAACTCTAGCCCAAATATCTATAGAATAGATTAGATTGGTATTCGGATTTTTCTATGTTTTTGGTATGTGTAGATATAGAATTCAACTTAATTTATTGATCATTACATATAATTCAATTAAGATATTGTATGAAAATATGATTTTT